AGTCCATGTCCAAATACAGGTGGTTCCTAGTTACATATACATCTGATCATATAGCTATTTTGTTTATGTATTACAATAAAGCAGGAGGTTTTAAAATGCGAGATCTAAAAACATATCTCTCCACGGCACCGGTACTAAGTACTTTATGGTTTGGGTCTTTAGCAGGTCTATTGATAGAGATTAATCGTTTTTTCCCAGATGCGTTGACATTCCCTTTTTTTTCATTCTAGTTATTTTATTGGTCTAACTGTTGGCAGAGGAGGGATTGAAGAAGATTAGAGATAGAACGCAATATCTGTGACTAGTACTTCTCCCCTCCCTACTCTTTCTTTTCTTTGTTGTTTTATTATTCTATTTTTATTATATTTAATATTAGATATTATTAGAAAAAATGAGAATAAGTTCGAAAAGAGAAAGAATAAAATTTTAGTCAACCTCAGTAAAAGCCGGAACTCGCCCCAGGCCTAAATAGTGATAACGAAAATGGAAATGTGGCTATGGCAACAGTATCATAAAAATACACTTATTAAATGAAATACTCTACTTCAATTCTCAATCTAAATAGTTCCTAGTTAGAATAATGAAACCCATTGTATTACTTATTATTAATATATTGATTGCAACGAAATCTTTCATAAATTGGAATTGGATTTCAAGCTCGCAACTTCCATTTTTTTCTTTCCTTTCTTTTTCTTCGATTCGGATCGAAAAATAGAACAGTTAAGTGAATAGAAAACCAAAAAGGGGGTTCATGGCCAGGGGTAAAGATGCCCGAGTAAGAGTTATTTTGGAATGCACCGGGTGTGTTCGAACAGGTCTTAGTGTTAATAAGAAATCAAGAGGCATTTCCAGATATATTACTCAAAAAAATCGACACAATACACCTGGTCGATTGGAATTGAGAAAATTCTGTCCCTATTGTTACAAACATAAGATTCACGGGGAGATAAGGAAATAGATAGAATCGATCACCTGCGTGTCACTCCTTCAAGGAATCTGAAAAAAGAGATATTAACTATATCTTAGATAGTTAATAACACGTAATTAATATACCATATATTAAAAACTTGATATATTAATAGCATAGAATATATAGAATCTCTAAAAAAAAATTCTATTTCTTAATTCTAAATCAGTTTAGATTTGATCAAACGAAATAGGATTTTTTGGATAAGGAATAAACAAAACATGCATAAATTCAAGCGACTTTTTCATAAATCCAAGCGTTCTTTGCGTAGGCGTTTGCCCCCGATCAAATCGGGGGATCGAATTTCTTATAGAAACATGAGTTTAATTAGTCGATTTATTAGTGAACAAGGAAAAATATTATCTAGACGGGTAAATCGATTGACCTTAAAACAACAACGATTAATTACTATTGCTATCAAACAAGCTCGTATTTTATCTTTGTTACCGTTTCTTAATAATGAAAAACAATTTGAAAAAGGCGAGTCGACTGCTAGAACTGCTGGTCTTAGAACCCGAAATCAAATCAATAGGCTTACTCTTCAATAGAATCAAACTCCCAATCCGAATTCAAATAAGGATTTCTTTTTTGTTTAAAATACAGGTTGTAAGAAAAAACGAATTGAATTGGGTAAGAACAAGGAATCAATCTTTTTTTATTGAACGTGTTTGCTCATTTTAACGACTCTATCCTATTCTATAATAAAAATTTCTACTCTACCTTCCCGGAGTTCATTATTCAGGGAACTCCATTTAACGCATCTCGAGCGATTCGTTCCAATTGCCTTATTTTATTATTTCATTGGAAATCATATAAAGACTTTTTTTATTTAATATAGCCATTTGCGCAAGTATTTTACGATTAAGAAGCAACTGCCTCTTGTACAGACTGTGCATTAATATACTATAACTATAGGATACCCACCTCTCGCGAATTACTGCATTTATTCGCGTGATCCACAAACGACGAAAATCTCTCTTTTGCCTATCTCTATCCCGATGAGCCGAAACCAAAGCTCGTATTTTCTGTTGAGTAATAGTTCGAGTAAGTCTTGAACGAGCCCCCCGAAAGCTTGAGGCAAATAAACGAATTTTTGTTCTACGTTTCCGAGCTATATATCCTCGTCTAATTCTGGTCATTGAATAAATGAAACTTTGAGGAATAACTGATCGATTTGCTTGCTTTCAGTTACTCTTTATTTTCTTTACTAGCCTATTAATTAACAAAACGGGTTCTCCCAATGTATAAGGTAAAAACTCCAATGGCTTTTGCTACAATAACCTTCCCAACCACTATTTTTTTTCGAGGCATTTTATCAATGCCTCGAAAAAAAAAAGCACAGTAAATATAAATGGATAAAGAAATGGTGGGTTCCATCGTTTATATGGTTACTTCTTAAATTAAACGGTAAGGCCCTCTCTATACACCGGAGCCCCTTTCTTCGTTCTTCATTTAATCAATATATTAACTTGTACAGTTCACACTCTTTGACTCTACCCATGGGATTATCCAGTAATAGACCTTTCACAAGGAGATCCACCCAATACAGTAACGGTATTTAATTATGAAGATTTGTTGGGTAGCTGACCCTCTGAGTCCGTTCTTGCAAGAGTCTGGGCAGAATTTTTCTGCTTTTTAAATCAAAAAGAATTTCCCTGGATAATCAGTTGTTACCAATGGGTAATTCTTTTCATCTTAAATTGAAAAATTAAGGGGTGCACATGTTTGTCCCAATGGAAACCAAAAATTTAGTCCACAATATACACAATAACAAGATATGGTAGATCTTTTTTTTAGATCGTGAATGGAGGAACTCCATTTTATCCTATTCGTTGGTACTGTATCGATCACTGATACTGTAATGTTTTTCTTTTGTCCCAGCCCAGGATCTGAACGAGTCGCACATACACCCGAATACATGTTCCTCGGCGCTGAGGACATCCCCTAAGAGCGGGGGATTTCGTGACATTTTTTATTGGCTGCCTTGTATTCCTAATAAGTTGTTTAAGAGTTGGCATGGAAATCGTATCTGAATCCTATATCGAAAGGGGATGGTTTAGATTGATCCTAACCGGATGATTATGATTTCTTTTAATATATTTTTATAAATATAAATTTTCCTAAATTTAATATACTAAATAGAAACTATTAAACTGTTAAATATTCAAATTTCAAAATTTGATTTTAAATGTGATTTATGTGAAATCTTTGCTATTTTTCAACCGCTACACGATCAACAATTCCATGAGCTTGGGCTTCTGTTGCTGACATAAAAGCATCCCTTTCCATGTCTTCGGATACCATCCATAAGGGTTTGCCCGTTCTTTGTACATAAACCCTTGTGATGGTTTCGCGGAGCTTCAGCAGTTCTTCCGCTTCCAGGACAAATTCTCCTACTTGTGCCATAAAAAAAGCACTAAAAGGCTGATGGATCATTACCCTGATGATAGAACATAATAAATGGTTATTCGATCTTTCATGATTAAGTCAGTAGAAGATAAAAAGAAAGAATAAGAAAAAAAAAAAAAAAGAAAAAACGATAGAATTGACCAACCGTACATGCATGGTTTGCACATTGCATACGGCTCTTTAATAGAATTGACTTTTACCTTCCATCAAAGAAAAAAATAAGAAAATATAGAGTCTATCAGACCCAGATCGGTAAATGATCTAATAACCGCCCTTCCTTTTTTTTTTTTAGGAATTAAAAAAAAATACTATGACGGTTCCGTTGCTTTATATCTTTATATTTTTTTTTATTTCATTTGTGATTCAGCAATCCCAAAGTTTCTTTTTTTGGTATTCTTTTCTTTCCGAACATAGCCAAAACAGTCTTTCTTTGGGTGTGAAAAAAAAATAAGGTTTGTGACACTGAAACAGGCCTCCGATAAATAAGAAAAAATCGGCAATACCTTTTTTCATACTACTCTTTCGATACATAATTTAATGATTTTTGAATTTTTTTGAAAAAGCAATACAATTTTGTTTCTATCGAATTCGAAGTGCCATGCTATTATTACTGAAAAAAATTTTATATGGTGAAGGCATAGTCTTTTTTATCTCAAAAAAAAAAAAACTCATTGGCGCCAAGCGTGAGGGAATGCTAAACGTTTGGTAATTTTTCCTCCGACCAGGATAAAAGATCCCATTGAAGCGGCTAATCCCAGGCATATTGTCTGTACATCTGGTCGCACAAATTGCATAGTATCATAAAGAGCTATTCCAGGTATTACCCATCCGCCTGGAGAGTTGATAAACAAATAAAGATCTTTGGTATCACTCTCCATAGTTAGATATAATATAAGAGCAATAAGTTGATTCGCGAGATGGGTATTAATTATTTGGCCTAAAAAAAGTAATCTTTCTCGATAAAGTCGGTTGATTAGGATAAAATTCGATCCTTTAGGAACCGTACATGCATCCTTTGATGCATACGGTTCAACAAAAATCGCGAAAACAAAGAAGAATCAATGTATAGATCCTAGCTTTCCTTCTTTTTTCCTAAGAGGCTCTTTCTAATTTTCTATTCTAACGAAGAAATTTTTCTTCCATTTTTCAATAAAAATGAGTTTTGGCCTGTTTACCTAAAAAAAGGGGCATTTACTAAACTTTTCAAACTAACTTCTTTTTGATGTATTGTTTCATCGAGATTCAATCTAAATCACGATGTCATTCTCTTGTTCCTGAATGGTCCTCTTCAATTCTTTTAGGTTTATGCTCTACTCCGAGTAAAGATACACCCGATTTTTATTTGCACATATAGAGCAAAAGCCCCCACTACCACGTCTTTTTGCGAAGACTTCTTTTTTTTTTTCAATTCATTTCATGTCTTCCGTTAAATATTCGACGTATTTATTATATTAATATTAGTCACGTAATTTTGATTAACAGTTCGAAATTACTTTAATTTAATAAAAAAAAGTCAAATATGATACAAGTAGTAATCATAGATAATCTATTACCAATTGGGTTTTTTCTAAACGGAGCCTGGATACCGCGTTTTTTTATTAGTCCAAACAAATAAGCCAACCATAAATTTTATTCTAATCGCTAATATTAATCTGGATACCTCTCAACAAAAAAATCTTATTTTATTTCATTGCACTTCACGCTCCAAAGTTTTGATGATTCGATCAATCCTTTTTGGGCGAAGCTGAAGGATATCTCAATCGGGGGAGAAAACGGGGAAATCCCATATGACCCACTATATCTGACAAGTCGCACTATATGTCAACCCAGGATGAAGCGTTTTCCCCAGGATTTCGAAAGGGTATTCTTGGAACACCAATAGGCATAAAATGAAAGAAAAAATTAAGTACTATATCTCACTTTGATGTGGAATCGTAATAATGTTTTATTTTTAATAATATTGTCTTTTCTTCTCTATTTTAGCCATAAATTAGATAAATTTATAAATAAACTCAAGGAAGACAGAATGAATAAAATAACGCACTTTGAAAGATAAAGGAATACGACCATATAAAATGATATCAATCCCCCATTGCGTATTGGTACTTATCGGGTATAAAATAGATTTGCTTCTCTTTGTTCCTACGAACAGAATTAGAATTGTTCCTTTATTATTACTACTTTATTATTACTAAAAGACTGGAACAAAGATTAATCCTTTCTCTCAGATAATGCACTGAAAGGGAGAGGTCCATAGTATAGTTTTCCAATGCAATAAAGTTACAAAGTGTCTATTTTTTGTTGATAAAGGGGTATTTTCCATGGGTTTGCCTTGGTATCGTGTTCATACCGTCGTATTGAATGATCCCGGTCGTTTGCTGGCTGTCCATATAATGCATACGGCTCTGGTTGCTGGTTGGGCTGGTTCGATGGCTCTATATGAATTAGCAGTTTTTGATCCCTCTGACCCTGTTCTCGACCCAATGTGGAGACAAGGTATGTTCGTTATACCCTTTATGACTCGTTTAGGAATAACCGATTCATGGGGCGGTTGGACTATCACAGGCGGGACTATAACGAATCCGGGTATTTGGAGTTACGAAGGTGTGGCCGGGGCACATATTGTGTTTTCTGGATTGTGCTTCTTGGCAGCTATTTGGCATTGGGTGTATTGGGATCTAGAAATATTTACTGATGAACGTACAGGAAAACCTTCCTTAGATTTGCCTAAGATCTTCGGAATTCATTTATTTCTCTCAGGAGTGGCTTGTTTTGGGTTTGGCGCATTCCATGTAACAGGATTGTACGGTCCTGGAATCTGGGTGTCCGATCCTTATGGACTAACCGGAAAGGTCCAATCTGTAAATCCAGCGTGGGGTGTGGAAGGTTTTGATCCTTTTGCTCCGGGAGGAATAGCCTCTCATCATATTGCAGCAGGGACATTGGGCATATTAGCGGGACTATTTCATCTTAGTGTCCGTCCGCCACAACGTCTATACAAAGGATTGCGTATGGGAAATATTGAAACCGTCCTTTCCAGTAGTATTGCTGCTGTCTTTTTTGCGGCTTTTGTTGTTGCTGGAACTATGTGGTATGGTTCAGCGACTACTCCGATTGAATTATTTGGTCCCACTCGTTATCAATGGGATCAGGGATATTTCCAGCAAGAAATATATCGAAGAGTTGTTGCTGGTCTAGCCGAGAATCAAAGTTTATCCGAAGCTTGGTCTAAAATTCCTGAAAAATTAGCTTTTTATGATTACATTGGGAATAATCCGGCAAAAGGGGGATTGTTCAGAGCGGGCTCGATGGATAACGGGGATGGAATCGCTGTTGGGTGGTTAGGACATCCTGTCTTTAGAGATAAAGAAGGCCGTGAACTTTTTGTGCGTCGTATGCCTACTTTTTTTGAAACATTTCCAGTTGTTTTGGTAGACGGTGACGGAATTGTTAGAGCCGATGTTCCTTTTCGAAGGGCGGAATCGAAGTATAGTGTCGAGCAAGTAAGTGTAACTGTTGAGTTCTATGGCGGTGAACTCAACGGCGTCAGTTATAGTGATCCCGCTACTGTTAAAAAATATGCTAGACGTGCTCAATTGGGTGAAATCTTTGAATTAGATCGTGCTACTTTGAAATCCGATGGTGTTTTTCGTAGTAGTCCAAGGGGTTGGTTTACTTTTGGACATGCTTCATTTGCTCTACTCTTCTTCTTTGGGCACATTTGGCATGGCGCTAGAACCCTGTTCAGAGATGTTTTTGCTGGTATTGATCCAGATTTGGACGCTCAAGTAGAATTTGGAGCATTCCAAAAACTAGGGGATCCAACTACAAAAAGACAAGTAGTTTGATACAACATTGCTTCCTTATCTATTTTTTTTTTTTTTTTGACATGGGGTTACCGGAGACATTTTGATCTGAATCGCCCACTTGTCTTTGAGTCTTGCTCCTTCTTTAATCCAGGAGATGGCTCCAAATAAACAGGTACGGAAGCTATAATTGTAAACCACAATCAAATCTATGGAAGCATTGGTTTATACATTCCTCTTAGTCTCGACTCTAGGTATAATTTTTTTCGCTATCTTTTTTCGAGAACCACCTAAAGTTCCAACTAAAAAGATGAAATGATTTTTCATTATCTCGCTTGAAGTAATGAGCCTCCCAATATTGGGAGGCTCATTACTTCAACTAGTCCCCGTGTTCCTCGAATGGATCTCTTAGTTGTTGAGAAGGTTGCCCAAAAGCAGTATATAAGGCATACCCAGTAAAACTTACAAGTAAACCAGATATAAAGATGGCAACTAGGGTTGCTATTTCCATTATTATAGAATTTCAAGATCACAATGGATCTATGAGATAAGATTACTTATTTACAATGAAATTCTATACAAAGTCAACAGATCTCAATGAATACAAAATAGGATTTATGGTTACACAAAGCGTTGAGGGTAGTTCTAGATCTCGTCCAAAACGAACTGGTGTAGGGGGGTTATTGAAACCATTGAATTCGGAATATGGTAAAGTAGCTCCTGGATGGGGAACTACTCCATTGATGGGAGTCGCAATGGCCTTATTTGCAATATTTCTATCTATTATTTTAGAGATTTATAATTCTTCCGTTTTACTAGACGGAATTTCAATGAATTAGATTTCTCAGAATCACTAAGTCCTAGCTTTGTTTTGCTTTTCACTCTAAAGAAAAGCGTTTAGGCTTGTATTTTGGGTCCGTTTTGGCAGTTCGACCGCGGAATTTTTTTGTTTCTGTATTTGCGGAATATGAGTGTGTGATTTGTTAAAATTGATCCTATTGATAGTACAGAGAACAAGTCTGTCATCTTGATAGAGATGGTTTCCCTCGTCAGATATTCATTCTAGTATCTGGAGCACGAAATATATGAAATAGATTACGAAGTATTAGAACTATGATTCATACTTAATATTCAGACCTCGCGGCCGGACTCCAAAAAATCTTTCAAACTCCTCTTCATGCTTATTTTGATCACAGGGCAAGTGTGTTTTTTTGTTATTATATCTATTCATTGAATAAGTGATGATACAATGGTTCTTACTCAGAGAATTGTTGGACTTAGCTTGAAGGTTTTATCGAATCATCGCGGTTCTAGTATGAATCTGGGGTTTCAATCGGTTCATGGGGTCTTAACAAGAGAATTCCTATCAAGCACTAAAAAAGAAAGTAAACCCATATTACAAACAAAAATAATAAATCAAAGAAAGTAAATAGGTAAATAGAAGATTCAAGAGGCCTGTGACGATCAACATCAAGACGAATGCGCCAACTTGATATTTTGGCATTATAACCACAAAAAATAGTTTCAAGAATAGTTTTCGGATTTTTTTTGTTCTTTTATATCTTCTGAAAAGATTGAATCATAGGATTAAGACGTTTCTTTACTATTACACATATTTGTTTCCACCAGTATTTTGGTCTTTCTGTTTGAGCTGTACGAGATGAAAGTCTCATTTACGGTTCGTGGAGGGGGAGTCCCCTTGGGTTACCTATCTCAATAAAGTCTATGATTGGTTCGAAGAACGTCTTGAGATTCAGGCGATTGCAGATGATATAACTAGTAAATATGTTCCTCCTCATGTAAACATATTTTATTGTTTAGGGGGAATAACGCTTACTTGTTTTTTAGTACAAGTGGCTACGGGGTTTGCTATGACTTTTTACTATCGGCCAACCGTTACTGAGGCTTTTGCTTCTGTTCAATACATAATGACTGAAGCCAACTTTGGTTGGTTAATCCGATCCGTTCATCGATGGTCGGCAAGTATGATGGTCCTAATGATGATTCTGCACGTATTCCGTGTGTATCTCACCGGTGGCTTTAAAAAACCCCGTGAATTGACTTGGATTACAGGCGTGGTTCTTGCTGTCTTGACCGCCTCTTTTGGCGTAACCGGTTATTCCTTACCTTGGGACCAAATTGGCTATTGGGCGGTAAAAATAGTAACGGGTGTACCGGAAGCTATTCCTGTAATAGGATCCCCTTTGGTAGAGTTATTGCGAGGAAGTGCTAGTGTGGGCCAATCCACTTTGACTCGTTTTTATAGTTTACACACTTTTGTATTACCTCTTCTTACTGCCGTATTTATGTTAATGCATTTCTTAATGATCCGTAAGCAAGGTATTTCCGGTCCTTTATAAATAAAGGATATAAATCATAGATAGTTGTAATCAATCATTGATCACTTGGGGGAGAAGAGTATTTCATTGCTATAAATATGGATTATTGAAAAGAATAAGACATGTATTTGGATATTTTCCTTCAACTTTACAAAAAAAAAAATTGTATTATTTATTTGACATGACTAGTTGACGGGAATTTTCCTAAGAGAAAATGGATTATGGGAGTGTGTGACTTGAACTAGTGATAAAGCCGTGTAGATATGTGCTTTTTTCTGCCACATTGAAATTCACAAATAAATGTGTCTTTGTTCCAACCACCGCGTAAGCTCCGTACAACAAAGAAAGGGTAGGCGGTTTTGCTTGCAGAGATTTTTTCTATGATCAGACCCAATCATGTCGTGCATGAGCAGGGCTCCGTAAGATCCAGTATGATGCGGGATAATCCGTATTATGTTTTATCTATTCTGTTTAATTAT